CCTGGATCTTTGTTTCTCCAAACTCTGGTGAGCCAGGCACAATATGACAAGTTATCTCTGACATTATCATGTCTAACTCCTGGGGCGTTAGTGGGCTATTAGAACTCCACTTAATACATCGAATGAGACACGGACCCCCCTCCCCCATCAGACAAAACCCCCCAAACAAATATAACAACACTAATCAGTGTAACTAAAACATAATTAAAAAACAAACCCAATTAGATAAAACCCCCAATAATAAACAATTCCTCTTCAGAACTTCAAACAACTTGATATAAGTTTCATACTTTAGAAGCAATCAGCAATTAACCAAAAGACCCCTTCAAAAAGTATCCGAGTCAATCCATTGATTGTAACTTATAAAAATAAGAGAACCACTAATTTTTCGATCCTTTCGTACTAGAAAATAGTTATATCAATGTTTCTTCAAATTGTAGATAGAAACCAAGCTGTGTTACCACGCTTTTAACTCAAATCATGTACGGCTTTAATGGACGAACAGACCAACCCTTGGGAGCGACTGCACCCCAGGATGCCGCAATTCAACATCGAGGTCGCAAACATCGTCGTCAATGAAAACTCTCAAACGTTATTGCGCTGTTATCCCCAGGGTAACTTTTATTTGTTAATCGTTAACTATTTCACCCTAAATTAACGGGTCACTTAAACCCACCTAAAAAAATAAGTGTCTGCTCAGGGTCCCCCCTTCGCAGTCAGACATAACTAAAAATATATCTTAAGCCCGCCTTCGTTACTTTTTTAAAGGCGGTCGCCCCAACCAAACTGTCCCACTTATCACACCCCAAAGACATAAATTTTTGAGTTGGCTTTCTTAAAATAAAAGAGTGAGCTTTTCTAACCCCAATTTATCCAAGGGGCTAACACCACATTTTAAAACTACTTATTTGTAAGAAATAAATTAATTTAAGCCACATAAGTTTCCAGTAAAGTTCCATGGGGACTTCTTGTCTAACAATTTGGATGTAGCATCTTCACTACAAATTCAATTTCACTGGACATTTTCTTAAGACAGCGAGACCCTCGTGACACCATTCATACCGGCCAACAATTAATTGACTATTGATTACGCTACATTATCACGGTCAGTGTTACCGCGGCCATTTAATTGTCTTTATAAGGCTAGCTTTACCAACCCTTTTAGATACAACCATTGGGCAGGTCTCACCTTTCATACTTCTACCTTCGTATTAGCAAAAAGCTATGTTTTTGGTAAACAGCCGAGGCCTTGTGGTTAGCCCTCTAATGAGAGCTAAAAATTTGCCGAGTTCCTTAAGAAAACTTTCCCCCTCACTATCTCCCACTTGTGTTAGTTCGCAACAGTAATATTTATTTATAATTATTTCCTGGCACTTTATGCGTTTATTATTATCACCCATCGGTAACCTCCTTAGAGGCTGTTTCACCCAAACTCTTAAGCTTGGTAACCAGGGGAGATGAAGCAACAATTTTTTTACTCATGTTCACATTATCTCTTCTGATTCTGGGGTTCTCACCACCACCTAACAGTCTGTTCTACTACCAAGCAAACTTCTTACTGCCCTCAGAATTTCAGTTCAATTTTTAGCCACCATAATTTTTGGGGAAAAAGAGTTCTTGAGTGAACTACTACGCATTCTTTCAAAGATGGCTGGCTCCAAGCCTACCTCTTCATTGTCTAAATCCCATACTCCTTTTACACTTAATTATTGATCTGTAACTTTAATTTCTGATTTGGGCTCCCCCCCTTTGACAACGGACCTATTCGCCCCCTGTCTGTCTGTCCACTTCAAATTTTACCTTCAAAGTCTATCCCCCTTAAAGCAATAGGCCTTTACCCTAAAATTTTAATAAGGCGTCAAATAAAAAAAATTAAATAGTCCAACGGATTAATGTTCTTCTATTCATTTTTTTCTCTATTTTTTCATTAACACAATGCCCTATGTGAACGCACTACTTACATAGTTTTCGCAGAAAACCAGCTATCTCCAAGTCCGATTGGGCTTTCCCCCCTATCCACAGGTCATCCGAGGTTTTTGCCACAACCACCGGTTCGTTCTTTTAAACTGCCCATGGTTAGATCACTTGGTTTCGGGAAATTTGACTAAAGAGTCTTCTCGACTTCTCTTCACCTACATTTTTATTTGCAAAAAAGTTTATTTAAATTTGCCAAACGATATCTCGTAAACCCATTATACAAAAGGTACGCTGTTTTACAGCTGCTTTAAAAGACAAATTTCCAGATCTTTTCAAATCTCTTTCAACTTTCCTTCACAGTACTCGCGCTTTCAGTATAGGACTAACATTTAGTCTTAGATATGTGAACTCCTTTCTTCCACTATTTACTCACTTTCTGGACTCCTCCGCTTTCGCTCCCCGCTACTTACGGAATCTCGTTTGATTTCTCTGCACCCTTCTGATACTAAGATGTTTCATTTTTCAGTTCTCTTCATTGCGTCTCCGCATTGAAACACGAGTTTAAAGCTTCTTCTTCGCTTTTTCGAATTTCCCGTCCAATTTAGCCTATCTTAGTTTTCCCTTTATCTCTTTTCCCTTTTACCTAAAATTGTAGAGGGGGGAATTGAACCTCCTTCTTCGGGGCATGAGCCCGATGACTTACCATTCGTCTTCTCTACATGAGCTCGCCGGCCCCCCTAATTAAATCATAAAACTATCAATTAACAAACAAGCGTCCAACACAGTTAAAACCAAATAAGATGTCTGCGCATTTTGCTATACTTCATTCTCTTTAATAAAAGGTAATTCCTCGTATGTGTGAACTAAAGGAGGAGAAACATGAACCCATTCTAAAGAAGCCCAACTTTCGTCGCCCTCATCAGTTCAACCAACAAATTGCTCTTCTCAAACATAGATATCATAAATAATATATATGAAAAAAATGACTCCTATTATTGAAATAGTAGAACCCAAAGAACTAACCAAATTCCAACCAGCAAAAGAATCTGCAAAATCCGAATATCGTCTTGGAAAGCCCGCCAAGCCCAAAAAATGTTGAGGGAAAAAAGTCAAATTGACACCTATGAACATTATCCAAAAATGGACCTTGCCATATAGCTCATTATAACAATACCCCGTTATTTTCCCTACTCAAAAATAAAACCCCCCAAAAATAGCAAAAACGGCCCCCATAGAAAGCACATAATGAAAGTGGGCTACAACATAATATGTATCATGTAAAACAACATCCAAAGAACTATTTGCTAATACAACACCAGTCAAACCGCCCAATGTAAATAAAAAAACAAACCCCATTGCCCAAAGCATAGGAGTGTCTAATCTCAAAGTTCCCCCAAAGATAGTGGCGAGCCAACTAAACACTTTTATTCCAGTTGGCACAGCAATAATCATAGTTGCCGCAGTAAAATATGCTCTTGTGTCCACATCCATCCCACTAATATATTAAGGGAACCACTATAGAGATCCCCCCGCGCCGGAATTAATCCGAGCTTGGACTGTACCTTAATCCCAACCTCTTCTTTCGTTTTAAAATTTTTCATTTACTTTTCATCACTTTAAAAAAGCTATTTTTCTTTTAGTTCATAAAGAATGTTTCTTAAAAAGATTTATCGCTCTAACCAAAACTCCCCTCTGATTTCCCTCTCAAAGATAAAAGTTATCTTTTTTATTAAACCGATAAACCCCACTTAATTCCTCTTTTAGTTGCCCCAAGACGAATCTGTCTTTAAGACCTTGTGCCATTACAAAAAACAAAACGACTTCTTTTTGGGCACCCTTCTTCCCACTATGCTTAAAATTAATAATAAAATGGCCCCCGCCATCAACAAGCCCCACAAATCAACTTTCAAAAAGACCAACGGGAAAGCCCCCCTGAGAACAACCCAGAGTAAAAGCCAGTAAAAAGCCCAGGCCCAGTTTAGGCTTTTTATCTGTAAGATAAAACCTTTCTGACAAATTCGACTTTAAAAAGCCCACATGTCCATTCTCCAATCGACACTTTATGTAATAAAGAAGCTGAGCCTCCCCCACACTACGCCAGATTGAAAACATTATACCAAAACCTCTTACACCATAAAACTTTTTTTTTGTAATAAAACCCCAGCCAACAATCTCAACAAACCCAATCCATCAAGAAAAATCTTGCGAAATTAAAAACTGATTATTAAGTCTAAATCTCCTGCATGCAGTCTCTAAGGACCCCAAAACTCCTCTTTCTCAGAAAAAAAAAGATCCACCAAAAAAGGTCTTAGTTTCCCACTGATTGACCCAAGGAAAAACCAATCTTTGCCGCCTTAATTTATAAGATAAAGATCTTGTCGGCCAAACATTAGTTTTCAAAAGATTTTGCCAGTATATAGCAGGACAAGGCTCAAAAATATTACTATTTTCAATGGCTAAAAACAACCGTAAACATATGATGGGCCCACACAATAAAACCTAATATTCCAATTGAAAGCATTGCATAAACCATACCTAAGTATCCAAAAATTTGCTTTTTAGCAACAAAAGCTGGTATTATTTGAGAAATCATTCCAAAGCCAGGTAATATTAAAATATAAACTTCAGGATGCCCAAAGAACCAAAACAAATGTTGAAATAAAATCGGATCTCCCCCCCCTGCGGGGTCAAAGAAAGTTGTATTAAAGTTTCTGTCCGTTAAAAGCATGGTTATGGCCCCCGCTAATACGGGCAAAGACAATAATAATAAAAAAGCAGTAATCAAGATAGACCACACAAATAAAGGCATTCTATTCAACGTTATCCCAGGAGCCCGCATATTAAATATAGTTGTTATAAAATTCATTGCGCCCAAAATAGAGGACGCCCCAGCTAAGTGGAGACTAAAAATAGCCATATCCACCGCCCCGCCAGAATGGGCCTGAATGCTAGACAGAGGAGGATAAACCGTTCATCCGGTCCCCGCCCCTTGTTCAACAAAAGCAGAACCTAATAACAATATTAAAGCAGGGGGCAACAGCCAAAAACTAATGTTATTAAGCCGTGGGAAAGCCATATCGGGGGCCCCAATATATAGTGGAACCAACCAATTTCCAAATCCCCCTATCATCACTGGCATAACCAAAAAAAAGATCATAATAAAAGCGTGTGCCGTAACAATTACATTATAAAGATGATCGTCTCCTAACATAGCCCCCGGAGCCGAGAGCTCTAATCTTATTAACATACTGAAGGCTGTGCCGAGCATACCTGCCCCAATCCCAAATACTAAATATAACGTACCAATGTCTTTATGGTTAGTTGAAAACGCCCAGCGAATTACATATAAACTTTTCATTTTTTTACTTTTTTTTTCTCGTTAACGAACATAATTATAAAAACAAAAGACTAAGAAACAACCCAAACCAAATAAGGGAAACGACAATGATGATTACCAAAATAAATATTTAAGATGTTTAAATTATCGAAGAACATGCCTCCAAATAAAAACAACTTCTTTAATTAGCTCCAAATCCCCCCCTAAAACAGCCTTACTTTTTATTACCGACTTTCTTATTAGCCAATTAACTTTAATCGTGGGTAAAACAAAAAACACCAATAAAAAAAACAATAAAAACAAAACAAGTAAAGTTCATCTATATTGAGTTAAATACACGGTAGTATCTAATTGTGGCATTTCAACTAAAATATAACCAAAACTAATTAAGTCAGGGAGTGCGGGACTTGCACCCACACTTTTAGCTTTGAAGGCTAACGGTCTACTTTAACCTAACCCCCTCGATTAATTTTCTTATCAGAAGACAACTCTCAAAAAAAACTAAACAACTCCCCAAATGAACATAGCAACACCAATTAATATAACTAAAGCATAATTAAAAACTAGCCCCGATTGTAAGTTACTAAGACCTCGAGCTAATTCAATCAAAAAATTAGATATCCCCTTAGGACCCACCAACTCTAGTATCCCTTTATCCATAGTTCGATATGAAATTTGGTGGCCCCCCTTCCATGCCTTCTTCGCTAAAAAATAATTAAGGACATAGTTAAATTGCCAAGCAGAGTATAAAAAAGTATAGCTTATTCGGCCCATAAACGAAGGCACCTTAAAAAAAGGCACTGAATAAAAATAAAGAACAATAACTAACACCGCTCCCCCTAAACTAAGGGAAACCGGCAATAACTTAATAGGGAGAGAAACAACTGGGGGAGATGTTATTTGAAAAGACCAAACCACCTCTTTCGCCAAATAACCCACGAAAAGACTCCCCAAAGCTAATATTATTAAAGGCAAAACTAAATTCCAAGAACCCTCATGCGCATGTCTAAAAATAGCTTTTCTAGAATTGGTATTAGATAAAAAAGTTAAATAAACCAATCGAATCGAATAAAGAGTGGTAAGTAAGGCCGAAAACCCTCCCAGTCAATAAGCAAAAGTTAAATAATATTGTTCAAAAGCCAACTCTAAAATTAAATCTTTAGAATAAAACCCTGTTAAATAAGGAAACCCCATTAAAGATAAAGAGCCAATAACAACCATAATATAAGTAAGGGGAATTAACTTAATCAGCCCCCCCATCTTTCTTATATCCTGTTCGTCAGACAAAGCATGAATAACAGACCCCGCACTTAAGAACAATAAAGCTTTAAAAAAAGCATGGTTCATTAAATGAAATAAACTTATGGAGTAATGGGAGATCCCACAGGCCACCACCATATACCCCAATTGACTACAAGTCGAATAAGCAATAACTTTTTTTAAATCATTTTGAACCACCCCAACGGTAGCGGCCAAAAGTACCGTAAGAGACCCAACAATGATTACAACCATTAAAGCAAATGGAGCTTGTTCAAAAAAAGGAGAAGATCTAATTAATAAAAAAACACCCGCCGTCACCATGGTAGCCGCATGGATTAAGGCGGACACCGGAGTTGGTATTAAAATTTTTCGATACACGATTATTCACATAATAGACAGGACTTTCTCTTCTACTTTACAACTTATTTACTTTTTAAAAAGGTTTTACATCTTCGCCTATTCTCACTCCAACCCGCCTTTTATCCACTCATAGAGTAACCCCAAAGTTAAAACCCCTAAAAACACTATCATAACCCAAAACCCAAAAGGAGAAATTTGATTAAAGAGGACGCACCAGGGGAAAAGAAAAGATATTTCTAAATCAAAAATTAAAAATAAAATACCAACTAAAAAAAACCGAACTGAAAAAGGCCGTCCGGGCACTCCAAAAGGCTCAAACCCACATTCATAAGCCGAAACTTTCTCTCGATCCGGTTGTTTTACCCCTAAAAAATAAGAAGCACCAGAAAAAAGCGCGGAAAGAACTACACTAAAAACCAATAAAACGAAAAGACTAAAATAATCTAAGATCACCGTAATAACTTTTTTTTTTAACCCCGCAGTGAACTAAAAGATTTTAAAATTATTGTTCCTCTTATTCGATAATACGCAACCATAATGGCTAAACCAATAGCCGACTCCGCCGCAGCGATTGTTAAGCCCATAATTGTAAAAATTTGTTCTATTAAAAGATCTACTTCAATAGAATTAATTAAAAACAAAAAAAAAGCCGCCAATAAAATTAATTCAATAGAAATTATCATTATAATAAAATGCCCTCTATTTAGAACCACTCCTCAGCCCCCCAATAATAATAATATAACGATAACAATTATATATTTATAGTACACTATTTGATTTATCCAACAACTAAAAAAATACACTTATTTTTATAAATAAACTACTCCTTAGACAAAGACAATATTCAATTGATATACCGATCTAATGAAACCGCCTCGATTACAATAGGCATAAAAGAATGGTTCGCCCCACAAATTTCGGAACATTGACCGTAAAACGTCCCTGGTCTTTTAATAAAAATACCAACTTGATTTAACCGACCCGGAATCGCATCCATTTTTACACCCAGTGCAGGGACAGCAAATGAATGTAAAACATCCGCACCAGTCACTAGAATTCTCACATGTGTATTTATAGGAACGACCAATCTATTGTCTACTTCTAGTAACCTAAAGTCACCACTATTTAAATCCGACGTCGGAATCATATAAGAATCAAACTCTAACGTTTCTTCCTGATAATCGGAGTATTCATAAGACCAATACCATTGATGCCCAATTGCTTTAATTGTTAAAGCAGGACCCACAACCTCATCCATCAAATACAATAATTTTAAAGAAGGAGAGGCGATAAAAACCAATATTACAGCTGGGATTATAGTCCAAACTATTTCTAATAAAGTTCCGTCAATTAAATCTCTGTCATAATATTTACCATTTAAAGCCTCAACCAGCAACCACAACACTACTATCACAATAACAATCAGTAAAAACATAATCTGATCATGAAAAAAAATTATCTCCTCCATCACTGGGTCGGCCGCCTCCTGCAAACCCAATTGTCAAGGTTCCGGTATATCCTTCTTTCCACATACATTTACAATATAAAAAAAATTATTTAACATTTGCTCTTAATTTTTTTAAATAACCCACTAAAAAACTATGAACCCCACCAATAAATACAAAGATATAAAAATAACCACACCACATCCACAAAGTGCCAATACCAACTCGCCGCCTCAAACCCGACATGTTGACGACAAGTAAATTGATTAAATTTTAATCTAATCAAACAAACGGTCAAAAAGGTAGTTCCAATTATAACATGAAAACCATGAAACCCAGTCGCCATAAAAAAAGTAGACCCATAAACCGAATCCGAGATAGCAAAAGGAGCCTCATAATACTCAATTGCTTGTAACCCCGTAAATAAAACACCAAGAAAAACAGTTAAAGACAAACCCAAAATTGCCTCTTCTCTCTTTCCACTAACTATAGCATGATGGGCCCAAGTAACAGTACCCCCAGAGCTTAATAAAACAGCAGTGTTTAACAAAGGCACTGAAAAAGAATCTAAAGGATGAACCCCTTGAGGAGGTCAAACCACACCCAACTCAACAGCTGGTGCCAGACTACTATGAAAAAAAGCTCAAAAAAAAGAAAAGAAAAAAAGAACTTCTGAGAGTATAAATAAAAGCATTCCATATTTTATTCCTTGTTTAACTATTAAAGAATGATGCCCCTGAAAAGTCGACTCTCTAATAACATCTTGTCATCAAACGAACATAATTATCATAATTATCAAGATTCCCAAATACATAATTTGACTTAAACCATAATGAAAATATATAACACTACCCACAGTTATAAACAAAGCTCCTCCCCCCCCTAAACAGGGTCAAGGAGAAGGCTCCACTAAATGATAAGGATGACATAAAACAGTTCGCATCACCAAACTAATAACCAAGCCCCATAATAAAAGTAAGTTTTAATTGGGCCTCCCCAAAATCAATAATAGAACCCAAAGAACTAACCAAATTCCAACCAGTAAAGCTGGTACAAGTGTGCCTCAAGTCTCCAACACTTACGGTATTAGCATTCTTTCTTTTAATTTTTTTTGGACAACGTAAAAGAGTACTTCTTTTCACTGTCCACCAAGGGCCAGTTCCCTCACCCTCACTATGTTACGACTTACTCTACCTCGAAGATATTAGGAACCCTCTTGAGGGGCAACCAAACAACCTTTCTAAGCAAAGGCGACGGGCAATTTGTACTAACACTGAATAAATTTCATTGAAACGCTCTACTTTTCAATTACTATTAAATCCAACTTCCCGTTATATTACAGGCACCTTCCGAACTCTTATTTTTGGGTTTCACACTTAAAGTTTCCCATTGTATAAAAAAATGTAGCGCATCTAATCCCCAAACATTAGGACAATAAGACCTGACTTCATCCAATAGACAAACCACTGGGTTGAATTTGTTTTATGTTTAATACACAAATTGACGACGGCCATGCAATACCTGTCAATGAGGGATTCAAGTTTGGGTAAGGTCTCTCGCGGACTATCGAATTAAACGACACGCTCCTCTAATCAAAACAGTGAACAGCCAAGTTTTTTGAATTTTAATCTTGCGATCGTACTACTCAAGCGGAAAAGTTTTTACCTTTTAGAATTGCTTCACATCTTTTTCATTATTTACAGTATGGACTACCAGGGTACCTAATCCTGTTTGCTCCCCATACTCTCGTGTTTTAGCCAACACATTATAATCTTAGAAGTAAATAGTCTTCACGTCTAAAGTTCTTTTTCCTATTTACACATACCACCGTTACAGAAAAATTCCATTTACTCTCTTAAATAAAACGGCCTATCACACCCTTTACGCTTTTGCCTATAAGACTAGCCCTTAAGTTTCACCGCGTCTGCTGGCACTTAATTTGACGGACTAGGTAATGTGCCCTCTCTGTGTCTTACTTTCGTATATTGCACAAAATTCTTTACTGCTGCCTCGGGGGCCAACACCCCATTTGAGCTTTCCCCTTGTCTCAGTGAAAATGTGGCTCCTAACTAAAGCCCCGCATCATAAGCAAGGTGGTCCTTTACACCCCCTTCTACCTAATACGACTCCGGCCCAGCCAAACTTGGACTCCGGGTTTCCTCACCTGTTCGCACTCTAAAGTTTGGAGACCAATCTTTAGATACTAGCATGTATTTTGGAGGTCACTTATCTTTTATCTTCCCCAAAACCAAAGGACTTTCGACGCTCAAAAAAAACTAAACAGTTAAATCTTTAGATAATTAAGCCCCCCCTGGGCTAAAGATAACCCCATTCTTTATAGGGTCTATAATTACAAAAGGAAATATTCCAAAAACTACAACGGCTATTACTAAAGGAGAGATGGCCAATAACTCCCGCCGGGTTAAGTCTCTAATAAAAAGGAGATAGTTGGAGGCCGCCCCAAAACTAATTCGATTATATAAATAAAGAGAATATGCCGCAGACCAAACCATGCCCGAAGTAGCCAACACCCCAAGCCCCAAATTATATTCAACAGCAGCTAACAACGAAAAAAACTCTCCAACAAAATTACAACTTAAAGGAATGCCCATGTTAGTTAATGATAAAATCAGCATTATACAAACAAAAATAGGCATTGTAAGGGTAACTCCACGATAATATTTAATAAGACGAGTGTGATGACGCTCATATAAATAAGTAATAGCAATAAAAAGGGCTGAACTAACAAACCCGTGCGCTAACATCATGAAAACTGCCGCCACCAGCCCCTCAATTGTATGGGTAAATAAACCCAAAGGGACCAGCCCCATATGCGCCACCGAAGAATAGGCAATAAGCCGTTTAAAGTCCACTTGTCGACAAGTCAGTAGGCCCCCATAAATAATAGCCACAACACTCAACATAATAATTAGAGGAGCAAAATACTCGGAGGCAGCAGGCAAAATCGGTCAAGAAAATCTTAAAAAGCCATAGCCCCCTAACTTTAATAATATTCCCGCCAATATTACTGAACCAGAGACAGGCGCTTCCACGTGAGCTTGGGGCAGCCAAATATGAAAGGGTATTTGAGGGATTTTAACCGCTAAACTAAGAAAAAACCCAGCCAACACCCATTTTTGAGTAGTAACAGGTAACTTTATATTTAATAATATTTGATAGTCGGTTGTTCCTGTTATACTATATAATTGAAAGATGCCCAAAAGCATAAACACCGATCCCGCGAAAGTATAAAAGAAAAAATAATAAGAGGCACGCACCTTTTCTTCTCTTGAACCTCAAACACCAATCAAAAGGAACATGGGGATCAATATGCCCTCAAATAAAATATAAAACAGGAGTAGATCAAGCACTAAAAACACTCCAATTAATAAAGCCTCTAAAAACAATAAACACAACAAAAATTCTTTAAACAAATGTTTAATTGACTTTCAACTAATTAAAATACAAATTGGTATCAATAGTGTAGTTAAAACAAAAAAAAACAAAGAGGCCCCATCTAAAGCAAAAAACCCCGGCCCCCATTGAAAATTTAAGCCCGGAGAAATGACCCATTCTATTCGATTTATAATTTGAAATTGTCCCTCTAAATCAAAAGCCCCCCATAAAACCAAAGCACCAAGCAAAGTCGCCAAAGACCACTCTAACGCAACTCTTTTTAATTTTACACTATCCTCTCTCGAAACCTTCATTACATTAATTATCCCCATAAAAAGCAAAAAAAAGACTAGGCTTAACCCACTATTTAAACCAAACATTATACACTCTTTGCTCGCCCCCCCCATAGCAACTTACTCTACTTCGGAGGTATTAAGAGCTCATTTAGCAGCCAGGCGCTAATTATTTCAACAAACCACCCAAGCGCCCGATATGAACGCATAACTAGCCATCATCTTATCTATTTGTTAAGACTTTTTGCCGAAATTTCTTTGAAAAATTTTGTTAAACCAGACCTTCCCTCCCCCCACAATAAAACCTTAAACTTTAAATCTTAAAACTAATCAAAAGATATCCCTTTCCAACTAATGAAGTACAATTGTGTCTGCCAAATAAATAGTAGTTAATAAACAAAAAACATAAGCCTGAATTACTGCAACCGCCATTTCTAACAGTGTTATAAAAACCATTATTAATAGGGGGAAGACCCCTACGAGCCCACTTGCAATTAATATATTAAACCCAAACCCTGCTAAAATAGCAAACAGTAGATGCCCGGCCGACAAATTTGCAGCCAAACGAACTCCTAGTGAAATTGCCCTGAAGAAATAACTTACTGTTTCTACTGCCACCAAGAGAGGGGCCAAACCCAAAGGGGCGCCACTCGGCATAAAAACACTAAAAAAATCTCACTTAAATCTCCAAAGCCCAGCTAAAGTAACACCTATGACTATTGAAAAAGACAAGCCCAATGTAACTACAATATGAACAGTCGGGGTAAAAACATAAGGAAATAAGCCCAACACATTCAAAAACACAATAAAAAAAAAGAGAGAAACAATTAAAGGAAAATACTTTAGCCCCTCGGCCCCTAAACTATCTTTTACGACACCATGAAGATGGTCGTAGATTAGCTCAATAATAGATTGCCACCTTTTCGGGATTAATTGAATCCCCTTAAATAATAATAAAATCACAACCACTGCTAAGATCATCATCATTGATGAATTAGTCAAGGCGATCAAAGACACTATTTTAAATTGATCAAAATAAGCACCGTTCATTAATATCTAAAACACAACCCCCAGACAAAGCCCGGCTAAGTCGGAAGACTAATCTTTAAACAAAATTCTTTCCACTCAGTTTTTACCGACTTGTTTGAAAAAAAATATCTTGTCTTTTGACCAGAGGACCTACTTCAGATCCCACTTCTTGTGTTAATACTATCGCTCCTATCATGGCCACTAAAAGTACAAGACTGGCCAAAATAAATAAATAATAACAGGCTATATACAAAATTCGCCCAAGCGCCTCCATATTTTGATACTTCATTAAAAACCAAGGAGTGGCCAAATCTCAAGCCTTGCTTATTTCAGCCCCAAAAAAAGCTCGATGAGTATAAGAGCCACCTATTATTAATCAACTTGAAGCAACTTCTGAAAAAAAAAAGGTTCCAATAAGTAATCCAATAGGAACGTAATTTGTCATATCTGCCTCCCCACCCAATCGAAAAGCGGGGGGAAAGTCTGTTAAATTCAATAACATAATTACAAACAAAAATAAAATAGCAATAGCCCCCACATAAATTATTAAAAACATTAAAGCAACAAAAGCTATTCCCAGCCAAAGAAAAAAAACCGCAGAGCCAGTAAAGACAACAACCAACCAAAAAATTGAATGAATGGGATTGAGCGCTGATATGACCATAATTCCAGAACCAACAATTCCAAGGCCTAGTATATAAAAAGCTACCCCAATCAAATTTACCTTTTTTTAAAATAATCCTCCAACAGCCCAGTGGGCTAATTGCAACCATAAATTAGGAGAGAGCATTGTAAATCCAATGACATACAAACCAGCACCAATTAACAAAGCTTTTCTTAAATTTATTCAATTTTCTTTTCTTAGCACCTTTGAGCTAATCAAAAGAGAAAAACTAGCTTGAAAATAAATAATTTTAACTATTCTAACATAATAAACACCAGCCACAACAGAACACATCACGGCCAAAATAAAGACTAAATAATATTGATTTACCACCCCAGACAATAAAACCAACCACTTACCCAAAAACCCCACTAAAGGAGGGATCCCCGCGATCGAAAGAAAAGTCAAAGCCAAGGTCAAGGCTAAAACAGGCAATCTCCTGGAGAGCCCGCTAAACTCTACGATCAAACTTCTTACAGTGCCTAAAGCTAATATTATAGCAAAAACACAAATAGACATTATCACATATAAAATCATATATGTTAAACTAGCTTGAATGCTCTCAAATGACCCAACCTCTATCCCCCAAAGCACAAACCCCATATGCCCTACCCCACTGTAGGCTAACAACCGTTTAACTTTGGTTTGGTTTAAAGCACCGAGAGCTCCCACAAGCAACGAAAAAAGAGCTCCAACTAATAACATATTAACCGCCGACCCAATTGAAACTAAAATTGAAAAATAGCCAACCTTAGGCACTATGGCCAATAAAGCCGTCGCCGTTGTCGGTGCTCCATCATAAACATCCGGCGCTCACATATGAAAGGGTGCAGCAGACAACTTAAATAAAAGGGATACCACAATTAACAAACTGCCGATAGGAACTCTGATCTCAGAAAAGTCAAGCCCCGGATTTAATGCTAAGTTTATATATGGAATATGAACCCCTCCCGTAAATCCACACAATAAAGCACACCCAAATAAAAATAGACCAGATGAAAGTGCACCTAATACAAAATATTTTAAACCAGCTTCAGCACTTTGCCCAGATCCCCCCTTTTGAGCGACCAAAATAAAAAGAGAAAGAGTGGACAATTCAATGGCCAAATAAACAGAAAGTCAATTACTTGAAGAAACTAAACAAAGACTTCCTAATGCCACCATTAAGTTTAAAATGGGCAAGTGCGCATTCGTTTGAATAAAAACGTCCGGAGCTCGTTCCCCAAAAACCTTTGGGAAAATTAGCTTTTCTGTATCCACCATCAATAAAACGGCAATAGAACCTATGATAATAATTAACTTATTAGTTTCAGTTCAACCATTTACGGTCAACAACCCACCCACAGATAATTCAAAAAAAAAACTCGACAGATATTCAAATAAAAAAGAAAGGCCCCCTCCCCATTCACTTATAATTAATAACACTAAAATCGATAGTTTTAAAACAAAACTATTCATACTAACAACCATTATACCCAACGTCAAAACACCTAATACAAAAAGTTCACTGACCACTCACCCCATCAATAAAGCGATACTCAACCCCCATTTTTAAGCGGAAAAGATTTTCCCCATGGAGGCAGCTTTATAAATTAATTCCGAAGAACTGAACCCTCTAAACTCGGCTCGATTTCGGCCGGCACTTCAAGAACCGGCTGTGCGAGACCTGCTTCGACTAATGCATTTCGCTTCTCTGCTCCTTATAATGAAAAAGGGTAGAGAGGCACAGGAGGAGTCCCCCGCGACTATTACGACGGACCATCCCCCTCCCATTTTCAAAAAAACAATAGTTGGTTTTCTAATTCCCCTAACAAAGGAACCCAAACAAGAAAATAAGAAAAATAAAAAAGAGAGACCAACTGCCCAATTAATATAAAAGGCTCTTCCACTACAAGCGACCCTATTCAAGTAAGAAGAAAAAAGTCCACTATTAAAAATCAAAAAGCTATACGTCCAAATGGACGAAAGGGCAAGCCTCTTAGTCAACTTCGGTGAAGTAATGGGAAAAACCATAAAATTAATATGCTAAAAAACATAGCCACAACTCCCCCGAGTTTATTCGGTATTGAACGCAAGATTGCATAAGCAAATAAAAAATATCACTCAGGCTGAATGTGCACTGGAGTCACCAACGAGTTAGCTTGAATAAAATTTTCTGGGTCACCTAATAAATTTGGCGCCAAATACACAACAACACTCAATAACATAAGCGCAACCACCATTCCATATCAATCCTTTGATGTATAGTAAACATGAAAAACCACATTATCCACAGGGGACTTAGACCCCACAGGACTATTTGACCCCTCGACATGTAAATACACAATATGAACTACACCCAAAACGACTAAAAGAAAGGGAAAGAGAAAATGGAGACTAAAGAATCTAGTAAGCGTAGCCCCAGAGACACTAAACCCCCCTCAAACTCATTGCACAATATCGGTCCCTACATAGGGCAGAGCCGACAATAGATTTGTAATAACTGTCGCTCCCCAAAAAGACATTTGACCCCAAGGTAACACATAGCCCATAAAAGCCGTCGCCATCGTCAAAAGAAATATTACGACACCAACTCCCCAAACCGGGGCTTTCGTATAACTCCCATAATACAAACCTCTCCCAATATGAAGATAAAGACATAAAAAAAACAGAGAAGCCCCATTAGCATGAAAATATCTCAATAAAAACCCATAATTAACATCGCGCATAATATGTCCTACTGATGCAAAAGCCAAGCCAACATCTGCACAATAATGCATGGACAAAAAGCACCCTGTTATGATTTGCAAACCTAAACACAATCCTAATAAAGAACCAAAATTTCACATATAACTTATATTTGAAGGAGACGATAAATCTACCAAGACACCATTCATCGGAGATAAAAGCGGATTCTCTTTGCGCAGTGGCATAGGAAACCCCCAGAATTAAACTTCTAACGTTTTTAATAGTAAAAACAAACTAAACAAATTTATCTAAAGAATAGTCTTTAGACTTAAACCAATTAAATATTTCAAACAACAAATATCTTAGATCGGAGGCGGACCATTAAACCCCAAAAGAACACTGGCCACAAAAGTTACCACCCCCAAACTTAAAGGTAAATACCCCTTTCATAACAAAGCCATAAGCTGATCATACCGAATTCGAGGAAAGGAAGCCCTTACTCAAATAAAGAGTAAAATTATAAAAGCGGCTTTTAGACCAAACCACTCGGCTCCACCTTTTAAATATTTTACCGGAGAAAGTCACCCCCCCAAAAAAAAGATAGTTGTTAAACAACTCATCAATATAATATGAGCATATTCAGCAAGAAAAAATAAAGCAAAAGACATCGAAGCGTACTCTACGTTATACCCCGACACTAACTCCGACTCTCCTTCTGTTAAATCAAAGGGAGCTCGATTAGTCTCCGCTAAAGCTGAAACAAAAAACATTATTGTAACAGGAAATAAAGGAAAAACAAACCAAATCCCACTATTTTGCGCTAAAACGATCTCAGTAACACTTAAAGAGCCAACACACAATAAAACCGAAATAAGGATCAACCCAATCGAAACTTCATAACTTATCATTTGAGCGGCGGCCCGAATCGCCCCCAAAAAAGCATATTTAGAATTACTCGCCCACCCGGACATTAATATCGCATAGACACTTATTGAAGAAACAGCCAAAATATACAAAACCCCTATTTTTAAATCGCTTATTAAAATCCCTCTCTCATAAGGTACAACCCCCCAAACAATTAAAGCCAAAGCAAAAGAGAGCACTGGAGCCATTATATAAATAAATAAATTAGTTTGATGCGGAATTACCATCTCTTTGGTAAATAGCTTTATACCATCCGCAAAAGGCTGAGCTAATCCAGCAATTCCCACTACATTTGGCCCTTTTCTAGCCTGCATATATCCTAAAACCTTTCGTTCGGCCAAAGTTAAATAAGCTACTGTGATAAGCAATGGAACTACGACCATTAATATTTTTAAAAGTAAATGAACTATTACCACGAACATTTTAAAGTTGCTTTGTCAAACCCACTTAAAAAAGCTCACAACCGAAGTTAACTTTAATATATAAAGTAGAATCACAAAAAGTCTCGGAGGTTCCAATAATGAAAGCATTCTAATTTCGATCAAATCTTAAACTCTAATCTCTTACTCTTAAACTTAATAAACCAATCTATTAAATTTAGTTACTTACCTCCCATTTTGTTACCTGCGGATAAACTTCCTATTGTTAAAACTCTTATTAAATATAAATAGACTTTCAACTATTCAAAGTCCTCCCAGCATACAGTGACTCAATAATTCTAATTAATTACTTAGATAAAAGGGCCCAACATTTACCCTCCATAGCATCCGGCAACCAAGTATGCAACCCCAACTGTGCAGACTTTCCAACCGCCCCCACAAACAATAACAAACAAATTAGAGTTATATCGCTAGATGGGGCAGAAACAACAACCATATTAAACACAGAAGAAAACTCTAAAGAGCCAAAACGATCTAAAATAACAAACATAGCTAATATTAACCCCATATCCCCCACTCGATTAACTAGCATGGCTTTTATGGCCGCTTTATTTGCTTCAATTCTAGTTAATCAAAAGTTTATTAAGAGATAAGAACATAAACCAACCCCCTCTCAACCGATAAACAATTGTACATAATTGTCGCTGCTGACTAATACAACCATCAAAAATGTAAAGAGAGATAAATAAGACATAAAACGAGGAATATGAGGGTCCCCCGCCATATATGCTGTTGAAAAGATATGAACTAAAGTAGAGACTGTTGTAACAACAAGTAACATAATCGCAACCAAACTATCAAATTGTAAACCAAAATAAACAGTTAATAGATCAGAGTCCAACCACCTTCATAATTTTATATGTGTCGTAGAAAAACTTAAAACTACTTCATAAAATACTAAAATAGACCAAGATAAACTTATAATTAAACAGCTTGAAGTTAAAATTCCAGCACCTTTTTCTCCTATTTTTCTTCCCCCGACACCGGCGGCAAGGGCGCCCACCACTAAAATAAACAAAATACAAATATACAC